ATATCTTTAGATATAGAAGATTTGAAATAGAAATCTAAGACTCAAATGTTTCTATTGTTGTCTTGGATCCACAATTAAACCTATGGATCCTTAGGATTGGTATATTCTTTATATATCCTGTAGTTTCCCTGAATTAAGTGAAGTATCACAAATCTTTCGACCCATCCTGTATATTGTCTTTTTCGTTCCGTGTTGGAATAGAACCTTAATTTATTACTTGTTATTAGTTAGTTATTAGATGAGATTTTACGAAAAAATTCTTTCTAGGCGAGAACAAATATTTCTTTTTTTTTTTTTGTTCGACGCGAAGACATAGGAAAAACCACCTTTTATCATTATAAAAAATATTTCATTTAGAATGAAAGGGGATTTCATCATATTCATATATATAGTGAAGTCTTCCCCCCGGATTCCCACAAAACAAAAGAGAATCCTTTTTCACACTTCCCATTAGTAGTGATTGAATTTCTATGCTTAGTCTGATAGGAAATAAGATATTCAAATCCAAATAAAGAATTGTGGATCGAATGACTATTCATCTATTGTATTTTTATGCAAATAGGGGGCAAGAAAACTCTATGGAAAGATGGTGGTTTAATTCGATGGTGTTTAAGAAGGAGTTAAAACGCAGGTATGGTATAAAGAACTCAACGGATAATCTTGGTCCTATTGAAAATACTAGTGAAAGTGAAGATCCGAATAGAAAAGGTAGGGCTAAAAACATTCATAGTTGGGGGGGTCGTGACAATTCTAGTTACAGTAATGTCGATCATTTATTTGGCGTCAAAGACATTCGGAATTTCATCTCGGATGATACTTTTTTAGTTAGGGATAGTAATGGAGACAGTTTTTCTATCTATTTTGATATTGAAAATCAGATTTGTGAGATTGAGAACGATCATTCTTTTCTGAGTGAACTAGAAAGTTCTTTTTCTAGTTATCGCAATTTTAGTTATATGAATAATGGATCTACGAGTAAAGATTCCTTATACAATCATTACATGTATGATACTCAATCTAGTTGGAATAATCACATTACTAGTTGCATTGACAGTTATCTTCAGTCTCAAATCTGCATTGATACCTCTATTGTAAGTGATAGTAGTGACAGTTACATTTCCGGGTGCGTTTTTGATAAACGTATAACTAGTAGTGAAAGCGAGAGGTCCAGTATACGAACCCACGCGAAGAGTAGTGATTTAACTCTAACAGAAACAGAAAGCTCTAATGATCTCGATGCAACTCAAAAATACAAGCATTTGTGGGTTCAATGCGAAACTTGTTATGAATTAAATTATAAGAAATTTTTGAAATCAAAAATGAATATTTGTGAACAATGTGGATATCATTTGAAAATGAGTAGTTCAGAAAGAATTGAAGTTTTGATCGACCCTGGTACTTGGGATCCTATGGATGAAGACATGGTCTCTCTGGCTCTGGATCCCATTGGATTTCATTCGGAGGAGGAGCCTTATAAAGATCGTATTGATTCTTATCAAAGAAAGACAGGATTAACTGAGGCTGTTCAAACAGGCGTAGGTCAACTAAATGGTATTCCCATAGCAATTGGAGTTATGGATTTTCAGTTTATGGGGGGTAGTATGGGATCCGTAGTCGGGGAGAAAATCACCCGTTTGATTGAGTACGCTACCAATCAATTTCTACCTCTTATTATAGTGTGTGCTTCGGGGGGGGCGCGCATGCAAGAAGGAAGTTTGAGCTTGATGCAAATGGCTAAAATATCGTCTGCCTTATATGATTATCAATCAAATAAAAAATATGATTATCAATCAAATAAAAAGTTATTGTATGTATCAATCCTTACATCGCCTACTACCGGTGGGGTAACAGCCAGTTTTGGTATGTTGGGAGATATCATTATTGCTGAACCAAATTCCTACATTGCATTTGCGGGTAAAAGAGTAATTGAACAAACATTGAATAAAACAGTACCCGAAGGTTCACAAGAGGCTGAATATTTATTACAGAAGGGCTTATTCGACCTAATCGTACCACGTAATCTTTTAAAAAGCGTTCTGAGTGAGTTATTTAAGTTCCACGCCTTCTTTCCTTTGAATTCCAATTCAATCGAGTAGAGTGCACTAAGTTCAATTATTTTATTTGTAGCAAACAAGCGGATAACTCTTTTTTTTTACCTAGATTCCCGATTACTAATTAAGATTAAGAAGTCTCTATCATCATCAACAAGATAAAAGCACGAGTTCTTCCTTTTGTGAATTTAGGCAAATAAAACGAATTTCGTCTTACGTATATAATACAATTCAAATATAAAAAAGATAGATATACAGTTTTGTATCTTTCTCCATCTCCCGAAAATCCCATTTCACTAAAAATCCCGGTTGTGTCGCATTCTAAAAAATCTTTCGATAATTTGTAAGAAACTCTTTCTTTATTACTTTATTAAATTAGAAGACAAGAACAAAACACAAAGAAATGAAGAAAAATAATAAAGTTGATTATCATACTTCATGTAGATAGATGAATAAGTCCATTCATTTAATTCTACATTCCTTGGACTTATTTTATCACTTAGATATGTAGATACTTATATATCGAATAAGAATTTTCAAATTGAATTAGTTAATAATAACTACGAATTTATAATAATTACAATTCTTAATTATAATCAATATAAATATAAAATATGATATTTAATAAAAAAAACAGGTGCAAATAGTAAATCGAGGTACCCCATTTTATGACAACTTTCAATTTTCCCTCTATTTTTGTGCCTTTAGTAGGCCTAGTATTTCCGGCAATTGCAATGGCTTCTTTATTTCTTCATGTTCAAAAAAACAAGATTGTTTAGATCTGAGGGGACCAACCTCATCCGTTTTTTTTTTGAAACTTAGACTTGTAGCCTAACACAGATATTTATTTCGGGAAATATGGTATAACATGTGATTTCCGCCGAACATAAAGGAAAAAGCTCTTATGCCTGCAGAAAATGATCTATGGGTAAATGAATTCTAGCTAGTTTCAAATAGATCAGGATCGCCGGATGCCTAAAATGTAAAGTTGGTGGATCTATATGTATATCAATAATGTATATTGGGATCCTATGAAGGGTATGTTATTATTTTAGATCTAACCAATTTGATGAATTACTCCTAAAGGTTCCCATCAAACTAGTGCTAGTTGATGAAAGTTCCTTCGGAAACAAAATAAAGTAAAGTCAAAATCATTTGGGGTATTCTCTCAATTCCAATAAAATGCAATCGGATCAAGTATGAGTTGGCGATCAGAACATATATGGATAGAACTTATAACGGGGTCTCGAAAACTAAGTAATTTTTGCTGGGCTCTTATCGTTTTTTTAGGTTCATTAGGATTCTTATTGGTTGGAACTTCCAGTTATCTTGGTAGAAATTTGATATCTTTTGTTCCGTCTCAGCAAATCATTTTTTTTCCGCAAGGGATCGTGATGTCTTTCTACGGGATCGCGGGTCTCTTTATTAGTTCCTATTTGTGGTGCACAATTTCCTGGAATGTAGGTAGTGGTTATGATCGATTCGATAGAAGGGAAGGAAAAGTGTGTATTTTTCGTTGGGGATTTCCTGGAAAAAATCGTCGTATATTCCTCCGATTCCTTATAAAAGATATTCAATCCGTTAGAATAGAAGTTAAAGAGGGTATTTATGCTCGTCGTGTCCTTTATATGGACATCAGAGGCCGTGGGGCTATTCCGTTGACCCGTACTGATGAGAATTTGACTCCACGAGAAATTGAACAAAAAGCTGCGGAATTGGCCTATTTCTTGCGCGTACCAATTGAAGTCTTTTGAGAAAAGGAACTGGTCTGAAAAACGAATGCTTTCTCAGCAGGAGGGAAAAAATGCAAGAATCCTCTTTTTTTCTATAACATAACTTAACTGAAGTTTCGTCAGAACGTTCAGTCCAGCCAAAGTCGACGTATATGGAACAACCCTAAAACAAAACAACTTTTTTTGTGGTTTTTTATGCGTATCCAAATCCATACAACTCAATTGAAACAAGTAAGAAATTGAACTACTAGATTCAATCCATTTCATATATCAAACGATTTCGAAAGAAAGAAATTGCTCTTTTTTTTTTAAGTTCAATATTTGTTGGAAGTGATACTTTAGATGCAGATAAATCATATCTTGTCAATTATTTCCTTTTTGTTTTGTCAATCGACCCTTTATTTTATCCTTTCGTTTGTGTTCTTTACTAACCAATAATGGGTTTTCTTAATAATGATAACTGGCCCACCTCTGTCTTGTTTTTCCGCTCATTTTTTTGATCATCACAATATCTTTCTCTCAATTATTCTATTCTTGGCTATGAGGAATCATTGGAATTTTTTCGAAATATTGGATATTTTGATAGAAAAGGAGTTCTTTCGTCTCAAAATCTCAATAATATTCATATTCATTCCTTAAAGTTAAAGAAAGTACTTCTTTCGGTCATTCATCAAAAGGAAACACTTGTTTGGAATTTGATGAATTGAGATATCTGGAAACAATATTTTGGATTATTTCTTCATTTGGAATTCGAAGTCGAGCCTTAGTCTATTTCTGTATTCTTTCTAGATTCAAACAAAATCACAAATAAAATAGATTCATAGATTTGATACCTTGTCTAGAACTCATGTTTGAAAGAAATATTCGATCACATAGAGTCGACAAACGAAGTGGGTTAATTAAAAATTCACAGGTGATAAATGGCAAAAAAGAAAGCCTTCACTCCTCTTTTGTATCTTGCATCTATAGTATTTTTGCCCTGGTGGATTTCTCTCTCATTTACTAAAAGTATGGAATCTTGGGTTACTAATTGGTCGAATGCTGGTCAATCCGAAATTTTTTTGAATGATATTCAAGAAAAAAGTATTCTAGAAAAGTTCATAGAATTAGAGGAAATCCTCTTTTTGGACGAAATGATCAAAGAATATTCGGAGACACATCTACAAAAGCTTCCTATAGGAATCCACAAAGAAACGATCCAATTAATCAAGATACATAATGAGGGTCGTATCCATACGATTTTGCACTTCTCAACAAATATAATCTGTTTTATTATTCTAAGCGGTTATTCTATTTTAGGGAATGAAGAACTTGTTATTCTTAACTCTTGGGCTCAGGAATTCCTATCTAATTTAAGTGATACAGTCAAAGCTTTTTTGATTCTTTTATTAACCGATTTATGTATCGGATTTCATTCACCCCACGGTTGGGAACTAATGATTGGTTCTGTCTACAAAGATTTTGGGTTTGTTCATAATGATCAAATTATATCTGGTCTTGTTTCCACTTTTCCAGTTATTCTCGATACTATTTTAAAATATTGGATTTTCCGTTATTTAAATCGTGTATCTCCGTCACTTGTAGTTATTTATCATTCAATGAATGATTGATAAATGATCTACCGATATTAATCTAATCCAATTAGAATGTTTCTTACTTTGTAGTTCTACATAAACATTAAAAACTTCCTATCCGGAGGATTTTCATCGTTTTCATCCTATCGTATTCCAGTAAAATGATTCCGGTAAATAGCAGAATCGTGGATAGGGAACTATACTAGCGACCTACCCAATTTATTGTAGAAATTTTCGGATCAATGATTAGACCATGCAAACTAGAAATACTTTTTCTTGGATAAAGGAACAGATTACTCGATCTATTTCCGTATCGCTCATGATATATATCATAACTCGGACATCCATTTCAAGTGCATATCCCATTTTTGCGCAGCAGGGTTATGAAAATCCACGAGAAGCGACTGGGCGTATTGTATGTGCTAATTGCCATTTAGCTAGTAAGCCCGTGGATATTGAGGTTCCACAAGCAGTACTTCCTGATACTGTATTTGAAGCAGTTGTTCGAATTCCTTATGATAAGCAAGTGAAACAAGTTCTTGCTAATGGTAAGAGGGGGGGTTTGAATGTGGGGGCTGTTCTTATTTTACCGGAGGGGTTTGAATTAGCTCCTTCCGATCGTATTTCTCCCGAGATGAAAGAAAAGATAGGCAATTTGTCTTTTCAGAGCTATCGCCCTAATAAAAAAAATATTCTTGTGATAGGGCCTGTCCCCGGTCAGAAATATAGTGAAATTGCCTTTCCTATTCTTTCCCCCGACCCCACTACTAAGAAAGATGTTCACTTCTTAAAATATCCTATATACGTAGGGGGGAATAGGGGAAGGGGTCAGATTTATCCCGACGGAAGCAAGAGTAACAATACAGTTTATAATGCTACAGGAGCGGGCGTAGTAAGTAAAATCATACGAAAAGAAAAAGGGGGATATGAAATAACCATAACAGATCCCTCGGGTGGACGTCAAGTGGTTGATATTATCCCCCCAGGACCAGAACTTCTTGTTTCAGAGGGTGAATCCATCAAATTTGATCAACCATTAACGAGTAATCCTAATGTGGGTGGATTTGGTCAGGGAGATGCAGAAATAGTACTGCAAGATCCATTACGTGTCCAAGGTCTTTTGTTCTTCTTGGCATCTGTTATTTTGGCACAAATCTTTTTGGTTCTTAAAAAGAAACAGTTCGAGAAGGTTCAATTGGCTGAAATGAATTTCTAGACTCGCGGATTTATCGACATCAGGTTCGTAAAAAGAACAAAATTTTTGTTGTCAATTATTTATGTATGATCAAAAAAAATCAATTCTGAAAAACCTTTGCTCTTTTTCTACGAGCTCGGGGAATCCCTTGTACCGTACCGCATTCCTAGTCATGTCATAATTAGGTAGATTTTTGTTTGAAGAAGACTGTTTTAGTTGACTTTATGACTTTACCACCTCTTTCTTTGTTTTTTGTAGCCAAATTGAATTGGTACGACTATGTTACTATTGCCAGAGTTCAATGTCATAAAATGTATCAATTTTATTCTATTTCAAATAGAATAAATTGGGATAGATATTAGTATAAGTAAGCGGGTAATAGAACGAACTATAAATGCGGGGAACAAATAATTATATGAGGCATTTTTTGTCTTCCTAGTCTTCGACACAAGAAATCTTCGACCCAAGAAAGGGAATTTTCTACACCCCTTTCTTGGGTCGAAAGAGTAATGATTTTCGATCCTGTTCGTCAAAAATTCCTAGTCTTGGTTTCGGTTTTCCAGATGTATCAGAACTTTTTTTTTTCGATTTATTACGTACAATAAAGTAATGGACAAACAAAAAATAAAACTTATTCAATGAACTTATAAAAAAGTGAAATTTTTCTGAGATATTAAAATAAAATAAATAGGGTAAGAGTATAGTATAGAAAGTATTTGTACGAGATCTAATCTACAGAAATATATATATATATAATCCAGGAAATTGAGAAATTGAGCAATTCCCCCTTGTTATAACTTGGCAAGTACCCATAGATACTATCAAGATCAAGGAAGAAATGTTCTGAATCAATCAATGAAGTTCATTTTTTCAAAAGCATCATAAAAAAAATAGAATGGAGTTTTTTGAAACAACAGAAAAAGAAATCCACTTTGTCATTTAAACGA